ATATAACTATTGTATTGAAAGATATATCTTTAGATGAAGAGGAAGAAATAGATAAAAGGAAATTCTATAAATTAGAGCTGAGGAATACTTAAAGGAAGAATATTTTATATTATAAAAAATACAAATACGCTATATTATGTTATGCTTAAAAAAAATCGAATGAATAAAAAAAAAATACAAACAGATGTCACGTTTCACGATATATATAGTAGTGGGGGATTATGGGACAAAAAATAAATCCACTTGGTTTCAGACTTGGTGCAACCCAAGGTCATCATTCTCTTTGGTTTGCACAACCAAAAAATTATTCAAAGGATCTACAAGAAGATCAAAAAATACGAGATTGTATCAAAAATTATGTGCAAAATAATATGAAAATATCCTCTAATGTAGAGGGAATTGCACGTATAGAGATTCAAAAAAGAATCGATTTGATTCAGGTCATAATCTATATGGGATTCCCCAAGTTATTAATAGAAGACAGGACTCGAAGAATCGAAGAATTACAGACGCATGTACAAAAAGAACTCAATTGTGGAAACCGAAAACTCAACATTGCTATTACAAGAATTGCAAATCCTTATGGGCACCCCAATATTCTTGCAGAATTTATAGCCGGACAATTAAAGAATAGAGTTTCATTTCGCAAAGCAATGAAAAAAGCTATTGAATTAACTGAACAGGCAGGTACAAAAGGGATTCAAGTACAAATTGCAGGGCGTATCGACGGAAAAGAAATTGCACGTGTTGAATGGATCCGAGAAGGTAGAGTTCCTCTACAAACCATTCGAGCTAAAATTGATTATTGTTCCTATGCAGTTCGAACTATCTATGGGGTATTAGGCATCAAAATTTGGATATTTGTAGACGAGGAATAATAAGAACTTACTTGACTTATATTTAGTTATATCTGGTGATAAAACAAAAAATGGCAAACTCTTTCATTCTTTTTCTGATAAATAATAAAAAAAAAAGAACAATTCTATAAGGTTGAATAAAAATTCGATTAATCATTTGATATAATTGCTATGCTTAGTGTGTGACTCGTTGGTTTTTTTAGGGTTGGGATTCAAAAAAATGGACAGCCCATAGTACAAACTGATAACTATAGAACTAATAACCAACTCATCACTTCGTGTTATCTGGATAGAAAGAACCAGTCAAGATATGATATATAAGTCATATCATTGTAGCAACTGAAATCTTTTTTACATAAAAAAAAAAAAAACAATCTGATTATGGGTTGTAAAGCAATATAAAGTATACAGATAAATGGAAGGGTGAGAGAAAGATAGAAAAAGAATATTAATGATATATAATTCCAATATGTAAGGTCTATGAGTCATCTCATATAAAGGGAATGTAATAAAGCATCAATACTGATTGATCCATAATTAGACAAATCCGTGCATAGAACAAAAAATCAAGAGCCCCGAGCCAATAAAGACTGAGAAGGTTGACTCAAGAATAAATTTAATTGGAGGCTCCGTTGTAAAATTCAGACCTAATCATTAATCGAGAAGTGGTGGGAACGACAGAACCTGTGAATGCATAAGATTCTATTGAAAATGAATCCTAATGATTCATTGAGTAGGATGGCGGAACGAACCAGAAACCTATTCATTTATTCTGAGAGGTCATGTCATAGACTAATCTTACAACTGAATGTTGAAAGAGTAAATATTCGCCCGCGAATATTTTTTTTTATTTCTAAATTTTAGTCGATTCGAAATAAAAGGAAAAACAAAATAAAGATTCATTATAGCGTTCTACCAAAACGACATTATCTATAAATAGAATACGTGTTAAATTCTATATTAAAACACAAAAAATTTCTAATTTATAATCGATTAGATCAAATTTCAAAGAATCCCACGATTCCATATATTAGTAACCGTGTATTTTTTTTTGTTTAATTATTTTGAATTGTTTAATTCGCGAGGAGCTGGATGAGAAGAAACTCTCGTGTCCGGTTCTGTAGTAGAGATGGATGGAATTGCTAAACAACCATCAACTATAACCCCAAAAGAACCAGATTCCGTAAACAACACAGAGGAAGAATGAAAGGAATATCTTATCGAGGTAATCGTATTTGCTTCGGTAGATATGCTCTTCAAGCGCTTGAACCCGCTTGGATCACATCTAGACAAATAGAAGCAGGGCGGCGAGCAATGACACGAAATGCACGCCGCGGTGGAAAAATATGGGTACGCATATTTCCAGACAAACCTGTTACAGTAAGACCTACAGAAACACGTATGGGTTCGGGGAAAGGATCTCCCGAATATTGGGTAGCTGTCGTTAAACCCGGTAGAATACTTTATGAAATGAGCGGAGTAGCAGAAAATATAGCTAGAAGGGCTATTTCAATAGCGGCATCGAAAATGCCTATACGAACTCAATTCATTCTTTCTGGATAGGAATGTAGAAACAAACGAAAGGGGTTTTTGGGATGAAAAAAAACAATTGCAGGTTTCTTTTTTTGTTTTGAACAAATAATATTTCTTTTTTTTTTTTATTTATACCTTTGCATTGAAAAAGAAAAAACCGATAAAAAAAAAATGATATGATTCAACCTCAAACCCATTTGAATGTAGCGGATAACAGCGGGGCCCGAGAATTGATGTGTATTCGAATCATAGGAGCTAGTAATCGACGATATGCTCATATTGGTGACATTATTGTTGCTGTAATCAAGGAAGCAGTACCAAATACACCTCTAGAAAGATCAGAAGTGGTCCGAGCTGTCATTGTACGTACTTGTAAAGAACTCAAACGCGACAACGGTATGATAATACGATATGATGACAACGCTGCGGTTGTTATTGATCAAGAAGGAAATCCAAAAGGAACCCGAATTTTCGGCGCGATCGCCCGGGAATTAAGACAGTTAAATTTCACTAAAATAGTTTCATTAGCACCTGAAGTATTATAGGGGAAGACCTTAATAAAGTATTTGAATGAAATTGATTAAATTTATTTAATTAATTAGTAAATTGTTTATCTATCACGTATATATCTTTAATAATTCATAAATATTAAAAAATTCAGAAAAAAAGAAAAAGAGCATGTTGATTATATCAAAATTCGGGGGAAACAAAAATCTTAGTTTATCATGAGTAAAGACACTATTGCTGACATAATAACCTCTATACGAAATGCTGACATGAATAAAAAAAGAACAGTTCGAATACCATCTACTAACATCACTGAAAATATTGTTAAAATCCTTTTACAAGAGGGTTTTATTGAAAACGTGAGAAAACATCAAGAAAGCAAAAAATATTTTTTGGTTTTAACCCTACGACATAGAAGAAATAGGAAAGGACCATATAGAACTGTTTTAAATTTAAAACGGATCAGTCGACCCGGTCTACGAATATATTCTAACTATCAACGAATTCCTAGAATTTTAGGCGGAATGGGGGTTGTAATTCTTTCTACTTCTCGAGGTATAATGACAGACCGAAAGGCTCGACTAGAAGGAATCGGCGGAGAAGTTTTGTGTTATATATGGTAATCTTTCTAATAGCCGACACGGTCATATTTGTGAAAAAAGAGAAAGGACAAGTTTATAATATTACCCCTCTTACATTAGTTGATACTTCAAAGCGGTTTTACCTGGAATGAAACAACAAAAATGGATTCATGAGGGTTTAATTACTGAACAACTTACCGATGGTATGTATCTTCCGGATTCGTTTAGATAACAAAAAAATTATTCTGGTTTTTGTTTCGTAAAGGATTTCATGTAGTTTTATACGTATACTACCAGGAAATAGACTAAAAATTGAGGTAAGTCCTTATGATTCAACCAAAGGGCGTATAATTTAGAGACTCCAAAGCAAAGACTTGAATGATTAGGCGGTTTTTTCAATTTCAACATTCTTTCGTGAGGATACAATTCGAAATTAAAAATTTCAAGAAACTTATTTTCTTCCAATTAAGTAGATTCGGAATTAAAAAAAGGAATGACAAATATGAAAATAAGGGCCTCTGTTCGTAAAATTTGTGAAAAATGTCGATTGATCCGTAGGCGGGGACGAATTATAGTAATTTGTTCTAACCCGAGACATAAACAAAGACAAGGATAATCTTTCTAAAACAAAAAGACTCTCGAAATCTAAAGGACCCGATGTACATATGTACAAATAAATAATATAAAATAAATAAGTAAAAAAAAAAAAAGAATAAGGATCTGTTTTGACATGAAATGGATATATCCATATATCTCTGACTTATATTTATGAGATGATAAAATATGGCAAAACCTATACCAAAAATTGGTTCGCGTAGAAATAGACGTATTGGTTCACGTAAGAATACACGTAGAATCCCCAAGGGAGTTATTCATGTTCAAGCAAGTTTCAACAATACCATTGTGACTGTTACAGATGTACGGGGTCGAGTAATTTCTTGGTCCTCTGCCGGGGCTTGTGGATTCAAGGGTACAAGAAGGGGTACACCATTTGCCGCTCAAACCGCAGCAGGAAATGCTATTCGGACAGTAGTGGATCAAGGTATGCAACGAGCAGAAGTTATGATAAAAGGCCCGGGTCTCGGAAGAGATGCGGCATTAAGAGCTATTCGTAGAAGTGGTATACTATTAAGTTTCATACGGGATGTAACTCCTATGCCACATAATGGCTGTAGGCCTCCTAAAAAAAGACGTGTGTAAAAATAAACATTGAAGAGATTTCAAGAGAAATAAATAATTCAATGATTTGATCAAATAATATACTATGGTTCGAGAGAAAGTAACAGTATCTACTCGGACACTACAGTGGAAGTGTGTTGAATCAAGAACAGACAGTAAGCGTCTTTATTATGGACGCTTTATTCTGGCCCCACTTATGAAAGGTCAAGCCGATACAATAGGCATTGCAATGCGAAGAGCTTTGCTCGGAGAAATAGAAGGTACATGTATCACACGCGCAAAATCTGAGAAAATACCACATGAATATTCTACCATAGTAGGTATTCAAGAATCCGTACATGAA